GTGCATTCCCCCCTTTTTTTGGACAGAGTAGACAAACCACTCTTTTTTTCTTTTGATATTTCTGGACCGCTGAAACGAATATCTCGAAATTGGATATGTAAAAACAAAGAATCAAAAATTTCTGATTATACAGAAAAAAAGATCGAGAAAAAAGACGAGGCCAAAAGAGAAAAATACAAAAGAGAAGAGAAAATGAGGATAGAAATAGCAGAAGCTTGGGATAGTCTTTTACTTGCTCAAGTAATAAGGGGCTCCGTGTTAATAACCCAATCAATTCTTAGAAAATATATTATATTACCTTCACTGATAATAGTTAAAAACATTGCCCGTATGTTATTATTTCAATTTCCTGAGTGGTCTGAGGATTTAACGGATTGGAATCGAGAAATGCATGTTAAATGCACTTATAATGGTGTTCAATTATCCGAAACAGAATTTCCAAAAAACTGGTTAACAGACGGTATTCAGATAAAGATCCTATTTCCTTTTTGCCTGAAACCTTGGCACAGATTTAAACTACAACCCTCTCATAAAGATCCAATGAAAAAAAAGAAAGGTCAAAAGAATGATTTTTGCTTTTTAACAGTTTGGGGAATGGAAACTGAACTACCTTTCGGCTCTCCTCGAAAACGGCGTTCGTTTTTTGAGCCTATTTTTAAAGAACTAAAAAAAAAAATAAAAAAATGGAAAACGAAATGTTTTATAGCTTTAACAATTTTAAAAGAAAAAACTAAATTGTTTCGAAAAGCTTCAAAAGAAACAAAAAAATGGATCACTCAAAGCATTCTATTTCTAAAAGGAATAATAAAAGAACTTTCAAAAATAAATCCAATTCCATTTTTTGGGTTGAGAGAACCATATGAATTGGGCGAAACTAAAAAGGATTCGATAATCAGTAATAAGATGATTCACAAATCATCCCTTCAAATTCAATCTATGGTGTGGACAAATTATTCATTAACCGAAAAAAAAATAAAAGATCTGACTAAGAGAACAAACACAATCAAAAATCAAATACAAAAAATTCTAATTATAAAAGACAAGAAAAACGAATTTCTAACTCAAGAAATAAATAGTAGTTCTAACAAAATAAGTTATCAGGATAAAATATTAGAATCATCAAAAAAATTTTGGCAAATAGTAAAAAGAAGAAATATTCGATTAATCCGGAAATTCTATTTTTTTATAAAATTTTTCATTGAAAAGATATACATGGATATTCTTCTATATATCATTAATATTCCAAGAACCAATACCCAACTTTTTCTTGAATCAACAAAAAAAATGATTGAGAACTTCATTCACAATAATGAAGGAAATCAAGAAAGAATTAATAAAACAACTAAAAATACAACTCATTTTATTTCAACTATAAAAACCTCACTTTCTTCACTTTCTAATATTAGTATTAGAAATAAAAATGAAAAAGCTTTTTGTGACTTATCCTCCCTCTCACAAGCATATGTATTTTACAAATTATCACAAACCCAAGTTATTAGTTTTTATAAATTCAAACCTATCCTTCAATATCATGGAACATCTCTTTTTCTTAAAAATGAAATAAAAGATTATTTTGAAGAACGGGGAGTATCTCATTCCAGATTAAGACATCATTATGGGTTAAGACAGAAAATTGTTTGGCATTCTGGAATGAATGAATGGAAAAACTGGTTAAGGAGTCGTTATCAATACGATTTAGTTCAGAATAGATGGCTAAAATTAGTACCAGGACAATGGCGAAATAGAGTCAATCAACACTATCTGGCTCAAAATAAAGATTTAACAAAATGGGATTCAGATGAAAAAGAAAGATTAATTCATTACGAAAAAAAAAATGATTTTCAAGCGAACTCATTACTAACTCAAGAATATAAACTGAATCAAGAACAAAAATATAAAAAATCGAATTTTAAAAAACACTATGGATATGATTTTTTATCATATAAATCTATTAATTATCAAGATAAGAGGGACCCGTATGCTTATGGATCACCATTCCAAGTAAATAAGAGGGAAGAGAGTTCTTATCATTACAACATGGATAAACAAAATTTTTTTGATACACTGAGGTATATCCCCATCCATAATTATCTAGGAGAAGGCGATATCCTAGATGCTATGGGGAATTTTTCGCACAGAAAGTTTTTTAATTGGAGAATTCTTGATTTTTGTCTTAGAAATAAGGTCGATATTGAGTCCTGGGTCGATACCAGTACCAAGAGTAACAAAAATATTAAGACTGTGGTTAAGAATTATCAAATAATTGATAAAATGGACCTTTTTTATTTCACAATTTATCAAGATCAAGAAAGCAACCCATCCAATAAAAAAGGAAGCCATTTTGATTGGATGGGACTGAATGAAGAAATACTAAGTCATCCTATACCGAATCTAGAACTTTGGTTCTTCCCAGAATTTGTGCTGCTATATAATGCATATAAGGTTAAACCATGGATCATACCAATAAAATTACTTCTTTTCAATTTTAATGGAAATAGGAACATTAATAAAAATATTATTGAAAATAAAAAAAGGGGCTCCCTTATAGCACCAAACGAAAAACAAATTACTGGATTAGAGAATCGAAATGAAGAAGAAAAAGAACCCATAGGTGAAGGGGGTCTTGTATCAGATGCACAAAAACAAGGAAATTTTAAATCCGTTCTCTCAAACCAAGAAAAAGATGTTGAAGAAGATTATGATAAATCAGACAAAAAAAAACGTAGAAAGAAAAAGCAATACAAGAGCAACACGGAAGCAGAGCTTGATTTCTTCCTAAAAAGGTATTTGCGTTTTCAATTGAGATGGGATGATTCTTTAAATCAAAGAATAATCAATAATATCAAAGTATATTGCCTCCTGCTTAGACTGATAAATCCAAACGAAATTGTTATATCCTCTATTCAACGGGGAGAGATGAATCTGGATATTTTGATGATTCAGAAGGATTTAACTCTTAGAGAATTAATGAAAAAAGGAATATTGATTATCGATCCAGTTCGTCTGTCGGTAAAAAATGATGGACAATTTATTCTATATCAAACTATAAGTATTTTGTTGGTTCATAAAAATAAACACCAAATTAATCAAAGATACCAAGAAAAAAACTATATTGATAAAAATCATTTTTATGAATTTATTGCAAGACATCAAAAGATGACTGAAAATAAAGACAAAAATCATTATGATTTGTTTGTTCCTGAAAATATTTTATCCCCTAACCACCGGCGAGAATTGCGAATTCGAATTTCTTTCAATTCAAGGGATAAAAATGGTATGCATAGAAATGCAGTATTTTTAAATAATGTAAAAAACTGTGGTCAAGTTTTGACTAAAAACAAACATCTTGATAGTGATAAAAAGAAACTAATTAAATTAAAGTTCTTTCTTTGGCCCAATTATCGATTAGAAGATTTAGCTTGTATGAATCGATATTGGTTTAATACTAATAACGGCAGTCGTTTCAGTATGATAAGGATCCGTATGTATCCGCGTCTGAAAATTCGTTAATGGTACATTTTAATGGTACATTTTCCCCTATATTATGTATGTATCGTGCCGGGTATATGAAAACAAATAGATGGTCACAAGGATTGTCTTACATTTTATTCTGATACACGATACTAATTTAATGACATACATATCAATTAGATCGACAAATGAATCAACAAAATCCTCTTATTTGAACTCTAAAATTTTCTCTTTTGTAGAAATCTCTCACTCTTTTGTATCCCTATACGAATCAAATCGAAACCCGGATTGATTAATTTTATTTGAAAAAAAAAATGATAAAGTTCATAACGAACTTAAAATCATCGTGTATATGAAAATGACTGGTATTATTATTACTGATCAGTAAAATTCACATTCAAAAAAAGGGGGAAATTTTTTGGTTTTATGGTAAAAAATTCATTCATCTCAGTTATTTTTCAAGAAAAAAAAGAAGAAAACAGGGGGTCTGTTGAATTTCAAATAGTTAGTTTCACCAATAAGATACGAAGACTTACTTCACATTTGGAATTGCACAAAAAAGACTATTTATCTCAGAGAGGTCTACGTAAAATTCTAGGAAAACGTCAACGACTGCTATCTTATTTATCAAAGACAAATAAAATACGTTATAAAGAATTAATTGGTGAGTTGGATATTCGGGAATCAAAAAATCGTTAATTTGCAAATTTTGAATTAGTCGATTTATTAGATTTTCATTTTGATGTACTTGTTTTCGTTTTCAACAATTCATGTCAGAATGAATCGAGGAAAAACTTATGAATCTATCAGCTACAGAAAAAGACCTTATGATAGTCAATATGGGGCCTCACCACCCATCAATGCATGGTGTTCTTCGTCTCATCGTTACTCTAGATGGTGAAGATGTTGTTGACTGTGAACCAATATTAGGTTATTTACACAGAGGAATGGAAAAAATTGCGGAAAACCGAACAATTATACAATATTTGCCTTATGTAACGCGTTGGGATTATTTAGCCACTATGTTCACGGAAGCAATAACCGTAAATGGACCAGAACAGTTGGGGAATATTCAAGTCCCTAAAAGGGCCAGCTATATCAGAGTAATTATGTTGGAGTTGAGTCGTATAGCTTCTCATCTATTATGGCTTGGACCTTTTATGGCAGATATTGGTGCACAGACCCCCTTTTTCTATATTTTCAGAGAAAGAGAATTAGTATATGATCTATTCGAAGCTGCCACCGGTATGAGAATGATGCATAATTATTTTCGTATCGGAGGAGTGGCGGCCGATCTACCTTACGGCTGGCTAGATAAATGTTTGGATTTCTGTGATTATTTTTTAACAGGAATTGTTGAATATCAAAAACTTATTACGCGAAATCCTATTTTTTTAGAACGAGTTGAAGGGATAGGCGTTATTGGTGGAGAAGAAGCAATAAATTGGGGTTTATCCGGCCCAATGCTACGAGCATCTGGAATCAAATGGGATCTTCGGAAAGTTGATCATTATGAGTGTTACGACGAATTTGATTGGGAAATCCAGTGGCAAAAAGAAGGAGATTCATTAGCTCGTTATTTAGTCCGAATCAGTGAAATGACGGAATCTATAAAAATAATTCAACAGGCCCTGGAAGGAATCCCGGGTGGTCCCTATGAGAATTTAGAAATCCGATGCTTTGATCGAGAAAGGGATCCAGAATGGAATGATTTTGAATATCGATTCATTAGTAAAAAACCTTCTCCCACATTTGAATTACCGAGACAAGAACTTTATGCGAGAATGGAAGCCCCAAAGGGAGAATTAGGAATTTTTCTGATAGGGGATCAAAGCGGTTTTCCTTGGAGATGGAAAATTCGCCCGCCGGGTTTTATCAATTTGCAAATTCTTCCTCAGTTAGTTAAAAGAATGAAATTGGCTGATATTATGACGATACTAGGTAGCATAGATATCATTATGGGAGAAGTGGATCGTTGAAATGATAATTTATACGACAGAAGTAGAAGATATCAATTCCTTTTACACATTGGAATCTTTAAAAGAGGTCTATGGGATCATATGGATGTTGGTCCCTATTTTGACTCTTGTATTGGGAATCACAACAGGTGTACTAGTAATTGTATGGTTAGAAAGAGAAATATCTGCAGGAATACAACAACGTATTGGGCCTGAATACGCCGGTCCTTTGGGCATTCTTCAAGCGCTAGCAGATGGAACAAAACTGCTTTTCAAAGAAAATATTCTTCCATCTAGAGGCAATACTCGTTTATTTAGTATTGGACCGGCTATAGCAGTCATATCAATTTTACTAAGTTTTTCAGTAATTCCTTTTAGCTCTCGCCTTATTTTAGCCGATCTCAATATCGGTATTTTTTTATGGATTGCCATTTCAAGTATTGCTCCCGTTGGACTTCTTATGTCAGGATACGGATCAAATAATAAATATTCCTTTTTAGGTGGTCTGCGAGCTGCTGCTCAATCGATTAGTTATGAAATACCATTAACTCTATGTGTTTTATCAATATCTCTACGTGCGATTCGTTGAACTAGAAACTTTTATTTTACCTATTCCTTTTCCTTTCGTTCTAGAAAATAAGTTGAGTTGATAAACTAAATTAGATAGTTATATATGAGTGAAAGAAAGCAGCTTATAAATTCGCAGTAAATTAAACAAAAAAATAGAATCTCATTTCCTATGTACAAAAGTTAAGTGGAAGAAAACGTAAGCGGAAGAAGTCTTTACCCCAAGACGGGTTGATTAGTCAATCTAGCTTGAAGCGGGCTCAAAAGATCAACCGTATAGAGTTTTCGCTATCCTTTGTATGGATTCCCATACATGTATTGCTAAACAAACGGGGGATTGAACAAAAAACGAGTGGATGGTTAGGAACACCAAAATACATAAAGGATTGGTAATGGAGATTATGTAAATTATATAAAAAGAGACTTCTGGATAACATAAAAAGAATACTAATTGGGGCTTTAAATTCGTAGAAATGACTAGGCAGTACTCCCCATGATTCCGGTCCAGAGTATCCTCCTATCTGCCGATTAAAGTAATGACTATCAGGAACGAAATAATCCTTTACTATTTTTTAGTTTAAGCCCCCTTCGTGGTTTTATCAGATCCGAAAGCAGAATAGGAACGAAAAAGAAACAATAAAGAATAAAAAAGAAATCTTTTTTTTTATTCTTTCTTTCATAGATATAGAGAGATCTAATCCGTGTCATGATTTATGAGCTAATGGAATGTTTCATTTTTTTCGTAATAGAAAACAATGGGTTGAAATATCTATTGATATTCTACAAGAAGTATTTTATTGAAGGCTTAAGTTATTACTCAACAAATAAAAATTGAAATTATGAACGGGCGAGATCAATTCAGAAGCACTTTTTTTTTTTATTCTTCAGAATATAGCAGACAGAATTCCATTGGTATAATTTTGGACCTTCCAATCTATTTTTTCTCTATCTATTCTACAACCATACGAAGATAAATAATACTGATTCGGTCCTAAAATTTATTTGTGACCCACGAGGAGCCGTATGAGGTGAAAATCTCATGTACGGTTTTGGACTAGCGATGTAAACAGTGATGTTATCATCGACTATAATTATCTAACAGTTCAAGTACAGTTGATATAGTTGAGGCGCAATCAAAATATGGTTTTTGGGGATGGAATTTGTGGCGTCAGCCAATAGGGTTTATCGTTTTTCTAATTTCTTCTCTAGCAGAATGTGAGAGATTACCTTTTGATTTACCAGAAGCGGAGGAAGAATTAGTAGCAGGGTATCAAACCGAATATTCAGGTATCAAATTTGGTTTATTTTACGTTGCTTCCTATCTAAATCTATTACTTTCTTCGTTATTTGTAACAGTTCTTTACTTGGGGGGTTGGAATATTTCCATTCCGTACGTATTCGTCCCTGAGCTATTTGAAATAAATAAAATAAATGGAATCATTGGAACGACAATTGGTATCTTTATTACATTAGCTAAAACTTATTTGTTTTTGTTTATTTCTATCGCAACACGATGGACTTTACCTAGGTTAAGAATGGACCAATTATTAAATCTCGGGTGGAAATTTCTTTTACCCATTTCTCTCGGTAATCTATTATTAACAACTTCTTTCCAACTTCTTTCACTGTAAAGAAAAAAAGAATATGAGATTCATGACTTGGTTCAAACAAGAGAAAGAAACAAACATAAAATTATTCATAGATATTCACGATATGTTCCCTATGGTAACTGGGTTCATGAATTATGGCCATCAAACAGTCCGAGCAGCAAGGTACATTGGTCAAGGTTTCATGATTACCTTATCCCACGCAAATCGTTTACCCGTAACTATTCAATATCCTTATGAAAAATTAATCACATCAGAGCGTTTCCGCGGACGAATCCATTTTGAATTTGATAAATGCATTGCTTGTGAAGTATGTGTTCGTGTATGCCCTATAGATCTACCCGTTGTTGATTGGAAATTTGAAACGGATATTCGAAAAAAACGATTGCTTAATTACAGTATTGATTTCGGAATTTGTATATTTTGTGATAACTGCGTTGAGTATTGTCCAACAAATTGTTTATCAATGACTGAAGAATATGAACTTTCTACTTACGACCGTCACGAATTGAATTATAATCAAATTGCTTTGGGCCGTTTACCAATGTCAGTAATTGACGATTATACAATTCGAACAATTTTGAATTCAATTCAAAGAAAACTCAGTAAGTAAACCTCCTGTTCTATTAAAGTAAAGAGAAATTTCCCATTCATTCTTTTAAAGGTTCCGTTTTGGTTTAAGTTAAAAGACTGTTTGGTTTGAATTAAAAAAAGAATGAGGCCTTTGGTCAATAAATAAAAATTCAATTAAAAATTAACAGGTTGATAAGAATTTCGGATTCCTTTTTATTGAAAATTAAAATATATTAATATATTCGTAATTATTTCGAAATATATAGTTTCAAAAAACAAAATACCCTTTTCTTTTGAACAAAAAAGAATCAAAAACGAAACTATCCAATAATTGTGCTTAGAGCAATTCACGCCTAATAGATTAGGATTTTATTCAATTAGGAACGTATCATAAAAAAAAAATTCCTGGTCGGGTCAATAAGATCATGAAAAGCATTTCGATTTATTTATCTCTTATTTTACACAGAATGGATTTGCCTGGACCAATACACGATTTTCTTTTAGTTTTTCTGGGATCGGGTCTTATATTAGGAGGCCTGGGAGTGGTATTACTTACCAATCCAATTTATTCTGCCTTTTCATTGGGATTGGTTCTTGTTTGTATATCCTTATTTTATATTCTCTCAAATTCTCATTTTGTAGCTGCTGCCCAGCTCCTTATTTATGTGGGAGCCATAAATGTTTTAATCCTATTTGCTGTGATGTTCATGAATGGTTCAGAATATTATAAAGATTTTAATCTGTGGACCATTGGGAATGGCCTTACTTCGTTGGTTTGTACAAGTATTCTTGTTTCGCTAATTACTACTATATTAGATACATCATGGTACGGGATTATTTGGACTACAAGATCAAATCAAATTATAGAACAAGATTTGATAAGTAATAGTCAACAAATTGGAATTCATTTAGCAACCGATTTTTTTCTTCCATTTGAATTCATTTCAATAATTCTTTTAGTTGCTTTGATAGGTGCAATTGCTGTGGCTCGTCAGTAATAAATCTTTCTAACTAGGAATAGCAAGCAATCAAAATGAAACCTTTTTCTGTTTTTTCTGTCTTATCGCATCCATTTTCTTTGAATTCTATTTGAATATTGCTCGTGTATAAAATAGAAATTCGTTGATTCGATATATTTCCAATAGATTCTTTTTTTTTTGTTATACTCTAGTCAATCAAATCTGTTGAATTATTGTTCATATTAATAATGAATCGAAATTGATAAGGAGTTGGTCAATGATGCTCGAACATATACTTGTTTTGAGTGCCTATTTATTTTCTATCGGTATTTATGGATTGATCACGAGTCGAAATATGGTTAGGGCCCTTATGTGTCTTGAACTTATACTGAATGCGGTTAATATAAATTTTGTAACATTTTCTGATTTTTTTGATAGTCGGCAATTAAAGGGAAATATTTTCTCAATTTTTGTTATAGCTATTGCAGCCGCTGAAGCAGCTATTGGATCAGCTATTGTGTCCTCGATTTATCGTAACAGAAAATCAACGCGTATCAATCAATCAACTTTGTTGAATAAGTAATATTAATAATATTAAATTATAAGATTCACCAATTTGAATTAGCATGTACAATATGTTGGAATCTACATCATGTTTTCGAAAACGTAAGAAATCAAAGTATCTTGGTCCTTTCTTATGAGTTGATCCCGAAGGAAATTGATTAGAAAATTTCTGGTAAATCGTTGATTCATCTGGTGTTTAACTATATTTATTTACAAGTTTACTAGATTGAAATTTTATGATGTTCAAAAATTTATAGATCCCATGTCACATTCAGTAAAAATTTATGATACATGTATTGGGTGTACTCAATGTGTCCGAGCCTGCCCCACCGATGTGTTAGAAATGATACCTTGGGATGGATGTAAAGCTAAGCAAATTGCTTCCGCTCCAAGAACAGAAGATTGTGTTGGTTGTAAGAGATGTGAATCCGCTTGTCCAACGGATTTCTTGAGCGTTCGAGTTTATTTATGGCATGAAACAACTCGAAGTATGGGTCTAGCTTATTGATACGGTCCAGAAAACCCTAGTTGAATCCATTTTGAATCCATTTGATTTTTTTTACTGAAAAAACCCGTGCTCAAAAAAAACCTTTTTGAGCACGGGTTTTTCTGGTCCAAGTGTATCTTGTCTTTACCACGAATTATTTTCCTTGGTTAACAATAATTGTATTTTTACCAATATCTGCAGGTTCTTTACTTTTCTTTCTTCCTCATAAAGGAAATAAGCTAATTAAGTGGTATACAATATGTATATGCATTTTCGAACTACTTCTAACAACCTATGCATTTTGTTATCATTTCCGATTGGACGATCCATTAATCCAGCTGGCGGAAGATTATAAATGGATAAATTTTTTTGATTTTTACTGGAGATTGGGAATAGATGGACTTTCTATAGGGCCCATTTTACTGACAGGATTTATCACCACTTTAGCGACTTTGGCGGCTTGGCCAGTTACTCGAGATTCGCGATTATTTCATTTCCTGATGCTAGCAATGTACAGTGGTCAAATAGGATCATTTTCTTCTCGAGACCTTTTACTTTTTTTCATCATGTGGGAGTTCGAATTAATTCCCGTTTATCTACTTCTATCCATGTGGGGGGGAAAGAAACGTCTGTACTCGGCTACAAAATTTATTTTGTACACCGCAGGGGGTTCCGTTTTTCTATTAATAGGAGTTTTGGGTCTCGGTTTATACGGTTCTAATGAACCAACATTAAATTTTGAAACATTAGCTAATCAATCATATCCTGTCGCACTGGAAATAATATTCTATATTGGATTTCTTATTGCTTTTGCTGTCAAATCGCCGATTATACCCTTCCATACGTGGTTACCGGATACCCACGGGGAGGCCCATTACAGTACTTGTATGCTTCTAGCCGGAATTTTATTAAAAATGGGAGCATATGGATTAGTTCGGATCAATATGGAATTATTACCCCATGCGCATTCCATATTTTCTCCCTGGTTGATAATAGTGGGTACAATCCAAATAATTTATGCAGCTTCAACATCTCTTGGTCAACGGAATTTAAAAAAAAGAATAGCCTATTCCTCCGTATCTCATATGGGTTTCATAATTATAGGAATTGGTTCGATAACTGATACGGGACTCAACGGAGCTATTTTACAAATAATATCTCATGGCTTTATCGGTGCTGCACTTTTTTTCTTGGCAGGAACGAGTTATGATAGAATGCGTCTTGTTTATCTCGACGAAATGGGCGGGATGGCCGTTTCGATTCCCAAAATATTTACGATGTTCAGTATCTTATCCATGGCTTCTCTTGCATTACCGGGCATGAGTGGTTTTGTTGCAGAATTGATAGTCTTTTTTGGAATAATTACCAGCCAAAAATATTTTTTAATGCCAAAAATACTAATTACTTTCGTAATGGCAATTGGAATGATATTAACTCCTATTTATTCATTATCTATGTCACGTCAAATGTTCTATGGATACAAGCTATTTAATGCTCCAAGTTCTTATTTTTTTGATTCTGGACCACGAGAGTTATTTGTTTCGATCTCTATCTTTCTACCAGTAATAGGTATTGGTATTTATCCGGATTTCGTTCTCTCATTATCAGGTGAGAAAGTCGAAACTATTCTATATAATTATTTTTATAGATAGTTTTCATGAATAAAAAAAAAATCAAAAAGGAATCCTATGGTTTTTAAAATTGGTCGTTGTACAATGAAAAAGAAAAAAAAGAAGTCTTTTTTCTTCTCTTAAGTTTAAGTTAAGTAAAAAAGGTAAAAGCATTAAATTGAATTTTAATCAGACATCTTTGGCTTTTGTTAGAACCTTTTGAATCGCTCCACTACTTGATTCAAAAGGTTCTTGACAGCTTACAATAAGTTTTCTTATACTTATATAATATATACGCCGTCCTGTGTTAGTATTTGTTAGGCCTAGCCTCTTTATTCAATTCAATTAGATGTTAATTTAATGTAAATGAACCATAACTATGTAAACCTATTCCTAATAGATTGACCCCAAAATAGCATATCCAAATTATAAGAAATCCCATAGAAGCCACAAGTGCGGAATTTACACCTTCCAAATTTGTATTTGTTCGGGTATGGAAATAAATCGCGAATACGGTCCAAGTAATAAACGCCCAAGTTTCCTTTGGGTCCCAATTCCAATATGATCCCCACGCCTCATTAGCCCATACGGCTCCCGAAAGAATTCCTATGGTTAAAAAGATAAACCCGAGACTAATAATACGATAACTCCAACGATCCAATTGTTGAGTCAATTGATATCTGTAATAATTTTTAGAAGAAAGAAAATAAGTGTTTAGTAAAACATTGCTTCTTTCATTCATGTATTGGATTTTCCCAAACGAAAATGCAAAATTATTGTTTTCACCAATAATCTTTATGGCCTTTCGAAATGTAATGACTAGAAGAGCTACTGATAATAATGATCCACATAAAAGAGCTGCATAGCCTAATACCATCATACTTACGTGCATCATTAACCACTGGGATTGGAGAGCAGGTGCTAATATTGCGGATTGATGCATTTTGGTTAAAAGACCCGAAGTGGCAAAGCCTTGGGTAAAAATAGCACTTGGTGCGGTTATTGCACTTAAATTATTTTTGCGCTTTTTAAATTTTAAATAGGAAACCATATGAATAAGGGAGAAACCCCATGAAAGAAAGATTAATGATTCATATAAATCACTTAATGGGAAATGTCCTGAATAAATCCAACGAGTGACTAATAATCCTGTTATACAGAAAAAGGTGACTATCATGCCCTTTTCTGATGAATGATATAGTCCTACGACTTCATCTACTAATAAGAATAAGGTTAAAAAATGAATTGTAATTACAATTGAAACGACTGAAAAAGATATATGAGTTAATATATGCTCTAAAGTTGAAAAAATCATAAAAATTATGAAAAAAGCCTGGGTTTCTCGATTTTATGGAATGGAAATCAGGAATGAAATTCATTTTCATTATAGGACTTATTCTATCTCTTTTAGAAGATACTATGCCGCCACTCGGACTCGAACCGAGATGCTCTAGCACTGCTTCCTAAGAGCAGCGTGTCTACCGATTTCACCATAGCGGCTTGCTCGAAATCATAATAACCCATTTTTTAGTCAATCGTCGAGATTGAAGGTGAAGGGGTCAATTCAATGTAAAATGTCAAATTTGTTAGGAAGCATTTAATTTTTATTGATAAATAACAACTCGTTGAAATAGCAATTTGAAGGTTCAAAAGGAATCTTTAGTATTTATTGTATCATTTTATTTATTTAATTATCCTTTCTATTTAATTAGGTCGTCAATAGAGATTTTTTAGTTTGTGTTTTCCTAAAAGAGAACTCCTTTATTGGAACTAAACTAACTAGTTGTAACTTCAATTCATAGATAAAATTCAACAAAACAAAAAAGGGTTCTTTATCATTTTCATTTTTTAATGATTCATTTCTCATTCTTTTGTATGATTTTTATGAATCTATAAAAAACTATAAAAAAATGCTTATTAATTGACTGAATAAATGAATGAAAAAATATGATTTTTAGAGATCACAATTTCAGCACCACACCCAACGATTTCAAAAGATTTATGTAATTTTTGTATTAATCGTTAGCATTTTGCGTTTGTTTTAAGGATTTATCAAACCAACTAGATATTGGGTTGTACCCGTTACGTTATATAAAAAGCGTTTCGATTCCTGTCATAATTGTACCATACTTCAAAAAAGTATTTCGAATTCTAAAAATATGTCTTGATTTATTTTCTTACATTTTCTTATACAAACATAGGATTTCTTTAGATCACTTCAAATTGATACATTATTTGTATATCCACTAAATTAGAAAAGGGGTTTTCTCCATTGGGTTGAAAACAGGGGAAGGAGATATAGTAATTCAGAGAAATAATGATTCATAAAGTTACAAAATTGAAACTTAATGGGTTAGTTTCGACAATCCAGTTAAAGCTCTTATATATATGTGCTCCGCGATCCGCTATAGTATAAATAGAAAAAAAAAATTCTTATTCTATTATATTCTATTATTTAATTATTTATTATTATAAATTGAATAAAAATAACAAATTATTATAACACTAACATAACAAATACAAATGGGCGATGGGGAAAATAAGAATCCTCCCCCCGGAAATGAAAAAAAAGATATTCAAAAATTCAAAAAAGTAAAACCTTTGTATCCTATTCGAGTTAAACCAATTCAGATTACTCCAAATTTATTTGGCGTACAAAAAAACTTTTTGAATTCCCCGTAGAAAGAGATTTGGCTAATGAAAAAGCTTTCAAGGCCGCCCAATATCCTTTCTTTTTCCAAACATTTTTTCGAATACGCTTTTTTGATGTAGAAGTACGTTTTTTTGGAACTGCCATTCAAAAAAAAGTTATTCAGTGCTATAGTTGGATGTCAAAGACATCTATTTTTAAAACAAAACGATCGGTCTTTTGATGTCATTATTTATCTATTCCTATAGATTTTATAAATTATATTATAATTATATATATACTACAATACAAATTGCATAAAAAATGAATAGAGATGGGAAAATCGCATAAAATGCTTCTATTCTAGAACAAAAAAACAATATAACCCTTTTTTTATTTATATTCCATACACTATCCAGAAAAAAAAAAGAAGAATTTGTATTTAATTTATTGGTACCTTTCTTTTTTATATCTCCATTCAAATCTATAGGATAGAATAGGATCTATATCTATTATGATATATAAATCGAATTGATGAAATCAAAAAAACGCAAAAAAAGTCTTTCTTTTTCTAT